TAAATCAAAAGGTAATCGTTCACACTCGGCTAGGGAAGAAATTAGAAAAACTAGAAATCCTATAGGTTGACGCCACAAATTCCATCCCCAAAAACCATATTTTGACTGCGCTTCAACTATATCAACTGTACTTGAACTGTTAGATAATCATAGTGGATGATAACATCACTGTTCCCATCCCTATTGCAGAACCGTACATGAGATTTTCATCTCATACGGCTCCTCAAAGGTCATAAATAAATCTAAGGACCCGTCCATTATTATTTTTATTGATATGTTTGTAGGATAGATAGAGATAAAATTTAATTCATTGTAAGGTCCCCATTAGACACTGGAATTCTGTCTGCTATATTTATAATAACGTGCTTCTGAATTCATCTTATCTTTTAATAATTTAAATTCTTCTTTGTTGAGTAATAACTTAATCCTTGAATAAAATGTTTCTTGTAACAATATCAATAGATATTTCAACCTAACGTTTTCAATTACGAAATCCAATTAGACGTTGCATTAGTTCACGAACCAGGACAAGAATTCTATCTCTATATAGAGAAAGAAAAAAATATATATATATATATTTTTTTTTGTAGTGCAATTCCATTCAGTCTTTCGATTTTTTTCGTTCCTATTCTCCTTTCTCAAAAAAAGGGGACCTTAAACAAACTTAAAGGATTACTTCGTTCTTGATAGTTATTTACTTAATAGGTGAATATTAGTATACTCTGGATCGGAATCGTGGGAAGTACTCCTTGATAATTTCTACCAATTTAAAGCCCCAATTAAAATTCTTTTTATACACAGAAAAATACACTTACATAATCTCTATTACGAATCCTTTGTGTACCTTAGTGTTCCTAGCTATCCACTCATTTTTATCAATCTACTTTCGGGTAAATATGGTAATAGATAGTAAAAACCTCATAAAGTTGATCTTTTGAACCCGCTTCAAGTCATGATGACTAATCAATCAATCTTGGGGTAAACAGTCTCTAATACTTATGTTTACTTTTCTTAACTCTTGTACATAGGAAATGAGATTCAATCTTTTACTGCAAATTTATAAGCCGTTTCTTTCACTCATATAACTATCTGGTTTCCTTCATCAACCCGCTAATAATGAATAAAAAAAAAATATATATATTCAACTCATGACACTTCCTTCCTAGAAAGAAAAGAAGTAGGGGTAAATTTATGTCTTAACGAATCACACGTAGAGATATTGATAACACACATAGAGTTAATGGTATTTCATAACTAATTGATTGAGCAGCAGCTCTTAGACCACCTAAAAAAGAATATTTATTATTTGAGCCATATCCTGACATAAGAAGGCCGACAGGAGCAATACTTGAAATAGCAATCCATAAAAAAACACCGATACTGAGATCGGCTAGAACAAGGTGATAACCAAAAGGAATTACTAAATAACTTAATAAAATTGATATGACTGCTATAGATGGTCCAATACTGAATAAACGAGTATCTCCTCTAGATGGAAGAAGATTCTCTTTGAAAAGTAATTTGGTACCATCTGCTAGAGCTTGGAGAATTCCCAAAGGTCCCGCGTATTCAGGACCAATACGTTGTTGTATACCCGCAGATATTTCTCTTTCTAACCAAACAATTACTAGTACACCTATTGTGATTCCTAATACAAGAGTAAAAATAGGGATAAGCATCCATATGATCCCATAGACCTCTTTTAAGGATTCCAATCTAGAAAAGGAATTGATAGCTTGTACTTCTGTTGTATCAATTATCATTTTAACGATCAACTTCTCCCATAATGATATCTATACTACCTAGTATCGTCATAATATCAGCCAATTTCATTCCTTTAACTAACTGAGGAAGAATTTGTAAATTAATAAACCCCGGGGGACGAATTTTATATCGCCAAGGAAAAACACCCTTATCTCCTATCAGAAAAATTCCCAATTCTCCCTTTGGTGCTTCGACTCTCGTATAAAGTTCTTGCTTCGACAATTCAAAAGTCGGAGAAGGTTTTTTACTAATGAATCGATAGTCAAACTCATTCCATACAGTATCTTTTACTCTATCAAAATCAAAGCGGCGGATTTCTAAATTTTCATAGGGCCCTCCAGGAATTCCTTCTAGGGCCTGTTGAATAATTTTTATGGATTCTGTCATTTCACTGATTCGTACTAAATAACGAGCTAATGAATCCCCCTCTTTTTGCCATTGGACTTCCCAATCAAATTCATCGTAACACTCGTAATGATCAACTTTACGAAGATCCCATTGTATTCCGGAAGCTCGTAGCATTGGTCCCGACAAACCCCAATTTATTGCTTCCTCTCCACCAATAATGCCTACTCCTTCAACTCGTTCTAAAAAAATGGGATTCCGTGTAATAAGCTTTTGATATTCAGCAATTCCTGTTAAAAAATAATCGCAAAAATCCAAACATTTATCTATCCAGCCATGAGGTAAATCAGCAGCGACTCCGCCAATACGAAAAAAATTGTGCATCATTCGCATACCGGTGGCAGCTTCGAATAGGTCATATATCAATTCTCTTTCTCGAAAAATATAGAAGAAGGGAGTCTGTGCCCCAATATCTGCCATAAAAGGGCCAAGCCATAACAAATGCGAAGCTATACGACTTAACTCCAACATAATGACTCTGATATAACTGGCCCTTTTAGGGACTTGAATATTGCCTAATTGCTCTGGCCCATTTACAGTTATTGCTTCTGTGAACATAGTAGCTAAATAATCCCAACGTGTTACATAAGGCAAATATTGTATAATTGTTCGATTTTCCGCAATTTTTTCCATACCTCTGTGTAAATAACCCAATATGGGTTCACAGTCAATAACATCTTCACCATCTAGAGTAACAATGAGTCGAAGAACACCATGCATTGATGGGTGGTGAGGTCCCATATTGACTATCATGAGGTCTTTTCTAGCTGGTACAGTCATAGGTTTTTCCTGATTCATTCTTCCATGAATTGCTGAAAGCGAAAAGAAGTTAATCAAACTTTAAGCGAATAATTAAAACTAACTCTTCAAATTAATGAGTTTTTCTCTCTCGAATATCCAACTGCCCTATTAATTCTTTATAACGCGATCTATTTTTTTTTGACAAATAAGCCAGCAAGCGTTGACGTTTTCCCAGAATTTTCCGCAGACCTCTCTGAGATAAATAGTCTTTTTTGTGCAATTCCAAATGTGAAGTAAGTCTCCGTATCTTATTGGTGAAACTTACTACTTGAAATTCAACAGATCCTCTGTTTTCTTTGTTTTCTTCTTGTTCTTGCAAAATAATTGAAATAAATGAATTTTTTACCATAAAAGAATTTCACACTCCCCTTTTTACAGATATTTATTTTTTTGATCAGTAATAATAATGTCAGAAATTTTAATGTAGTATACACAATAATCATAATTTCTTTTTATATTCCTTATTTTATCAATTAACATAAATCAATAGAAAAATGAAAAAAGATGATTGATAGAATAGAACAACAGAATATATAGGAAACTCAAAATTTTAAATCAGGGATACATATATATCCTTAACATACTCAAACGGCTCCCATTATTGGTATCAAACCAATAGCGATTCATACAAGCTAAATCTTCTAATCGATAATTAGGCCAAAAAAAGAACTTTAATTGAATTAATTCATTTTTTTTTCTGTCAATTTTTTTACTTTCATCCAAAAATTGACTCCAGTTTTTTATCTTGTTCTCCTTGCAAAATAATTGATTTTTATGCACAGCATTCTGATTCTTTAAATTCAAATTGAAAGAAATTAGAATTCTCAATTCTCTACGACGTCTAGACGATAAAATTTTTTCAGGAACAAGCAAATCATAATTATTTTTGTTTCTATTTAAAGTTTTTCTTTTATGTCTTGAAATGGATTCATCAAAATTATTCTTAGCAACGTTTTGGGGGTTTCGGTATCTTTGATTACTCTGGTGCTTACTTTTATGAACCAATGAAATACCTATGATTTGATACATAAAAAACTGTCCGTCATTTTTTACAGATAGACGGGCAGGTTCCATAATTAATATTCCCCCTTTCATTAATTGTGTAAGATTTAAAGGCTTCTTCATTATATCCAGATTCAGTTCTTTCCTTTGAATATAGGATATAGTAATTTTTCTTATATTTATGAGGCTAACCAGGAGACCATATATCTGGATATTATTCATAATTTTTTGATTCAATTGATTAAAACGTCCATTCCATCTTAATTGAAAAGGAAAATCTCTTTTAAGGAATATTTTTAGTTTTAGAATCGATTCTAAAAAATATTCTTCAATATTGTTTTGATTCTTTAATTCAAATTCAAAATATTGTTTTGAATTTGATGGGCTAAAATTGAAAAAATCATCATTATCCTCTTGCTTTCTCTTGATATTTTGATTTTCACTAAAATTTTGATTTATATTCAAATTAAAAAGAAGTAAGTTGCTTGGGATAAACCAAGGTTTCTCTTTATATTTCTGATAAAGTATCACAAACTCTGGAAAGAAACAAATTTTCGGATTCGACATGAGGCGATTTAAGATTAAGAATTTTTCATTCATTCCCATCCAATCAAAATACATTTCCATCCAATCAAAAAAGACCTTTTTGTAATTAATTTCGGAATTTGAATCAATTGGAAGATAAAAAATATTAATTTTATCCCTTATTTTGTCCTTATTAGGTTCAACTTGAATATTTGTATTAAATTTACAACTCAAATATTTTCTATCTTTATTTTTTTCCATATATATAATATCGCTTTTTCCTAGATAATTCTTGATAGGAATATTCTTGAGTATGTTAAAGTCTTTATTTCTGCTGGAATTTTCTTGCTTCTTATTTGATGATGATGATCTATAAATATAGGACTTCTTCTTAGTTTCAGAATGAATATATTTATATGATAAAAGATCATATCTATAGTTTTTTTGAAAATTATCCTCTTTATTTGGTAATAAATATACTTTCGAATTTTGTTTTTTTTTGTAATCAAATAATTGGTCTTTTTCATAGAAATACCATTTCCTTAAATCCTTATTTTGAGACGTATGGCATTGATTTATTCCGTTTCGCCATTTTTGTGGAACTAATCTAGACCATGTAATCTGAGATAAATCGTATTGATAATGACCTCTTAACCAGTTTTTCCATGGATTCATTCCATAATTTTGAAGTTTCTTATGTCTTATTTCGGAATCAAATATTCCCTGTCTTCCAAAAAAATCCTTGATTTCATTCTTAATAAAAAAAGAAGGTCCATTATATTGAAGAATAGATCTTAACTTATTGAAGTTAATAACTTGGGTTTGTGATAATTTAAAAAATACATATTTTTGTGACAAGTAAGATAAATCAAAAAAAATATGTGACTTCCGCTCAAAAGCCTTTATAGTCATAGGCGAAATAAAGTCAATTTTATTTTGTTTTATTTTATTAATCCCTTCTTGATTTGTTTCATTGTTGTGAATGTATTTCTCAAGAATTTTTTTGGTTGATTCCATAAAAAGTTGTAGAGCTATTCTGCGCATATTAATGATACATAGAAATATATCTATGTATATTTTTTCAATGAAAAATTTAACTATTAATTCAATATTTTTTCTTTTTAATATTTTCCAAATTTTTGGTAGTGATTCTCTATTATTCTTTTTATTATTTTTTTTTATTTGTTTTATTTGATTGATAATTGTGTTTCTTCTATCAATTATATGTTTTATTTCTTCTTCTGCTTGTGAATAATTTGTCCAACCTGTAGATCTATTTTGACTAAATGATTCATTAATTATTTTATTGATGATTATAGAATCCTTTTCCGTTTGAGTTTCACTTGATTCATATATTTCTCTCGGTATAAATAATGGAATTTTCTTTCCTTTTAAAAGTTCTTTTATTTTTTTTTTTACTCTTCGAACTAGAAAATTTAATTTTCTGATTTCTACTTTATAGTCTATATCTTTTAAAATGGGTTCAAAAAAGGAAGGTATTTTTCGAGGAGGACCAAAAGGATATTCCGTTTCCATTCCCAAAACGGTTAAAAAACAAGAATCAAAATCCTCTTGTTGCTTTCGATCTCTATCATAAAGTCGTAGCTTAGATCTGTTCCAAGGTTTCAAATGAAAAGGATATAGTATTTTTATCTGAAAACCGTCTCTTAACCAATTTTTAGGAAATTCTGTTTTGGAGAATTGAAGACCATTATAGCTGCACTTTAGATAAATTTCTCTATTCCAATCTTGGAAATCCTCATACCATTCCGGAGATTGCCATAATAAAATACCGCCAATATTCTTAACTATTATCAAAAAGGGTAATTTAATATATCTTCTAAAAATTGATTGAGCTAGTAACAGAACACTTCTTGATTTTTGTGAATATGGAACGGTATCCCAGAATTCTATTACGTCTTCCTGGTTTTTATTTTTTTTTTTAAATTGTTGATATTGATCTGAAATTGAAATTTCAAATTCAGATTTTTTACCCAACCAGTTTCTAATATTAAAAAAAAGTTTCATTAAGTAGGATATAGGAAAAGGAAAATCTTCCATTTTTTCCAAAAAAAGTGGGGAATGGGGATTTCTTTGAGACAGTCCCCAAATAATCATTTTACGCCTTTGCATGCGCATAGATCCTTTGATTATGGCTCGACGAAAATCTGGTTCTTCCAAATAACTTATAAAACCCAAATCTTTATTAAATTTTATATAAAATTTATAATTATTGAATTGAGACTTCTTAAAACTTTGTCTGGAACGAGTTAAAAAAGCTATAGCTTTAAATTTTCTTGTTCGAATCTGGTGATCGAGCCCTTGAATTAAGCCTTGTTCTTTTCGTCGTTTTATAAAATGTTGTTCCAACTCGTTGATTAATTTGTATGACCATCGAGGGGGGGTTTTACCTATTTCATTTATTCCGATAGATTCTTTTTCACGCTTGGAGTTAGTTAGAATTGCGTTCAATGAAAACTTTAACCTATTATTTGAATCAATTTTTATTTCTTTTTTTTCTGATCTTTCAATTTTCTGTTCATATTCTGGAGAATTAGGAAAGGGAAGAAGGATATCATGAATTTTATTTAGTTCATCTGTGCAATTTTCTATCGAAGTTTCATTTATGATTGAAGAATAAAAATTTTTATTCATTCTTCCACGATACATCCCATTCAAAAAGGGGTCATACATTTTAACTAGGCAATTATTTTTTTTTTGAGTATCAGCATTAGACAATCTAGTTTTTGTTTCAAGTATATTTAGAGAAAGAAATACTGTTTCTAAAGCCTCAATTCTATTTCTAAATTCATTATTTAAGTTGTTATTTTTCTCTTTATTGGTATAAACCCACTTGGTGTATAGTTCATCAGCGGAGAGTTTTTCTAATGTAGACAATGATATCCTTCTTGCTATCATTTCCCCAAAAGTTGACAAACTGGGAGGATAGGTAAAGGATATTCTTTGTTTTCCATCACTGTGGCATGTAAAAAAAAAAAATTG